TTAAAAATAAGCTAAATTTAAGCTTTTGGGTTCATACCTCAAATATAAAGGAAATCCCTTTTTTTTAAAATAAAGTGCCTGATTAAAGGATTATTCTGATAGGATACATCAAGTAGAATTTCTCTACCTTTATTATTTATATTTTATAGAATTAAACTATATCTAATAGTATCAAAAACTATTGTGCATCTTACACTAAAATATATATAATATAGTATAATAATTAAATATTTTATTTAATAAAAGAATTAATTTTCATATTTTAAATTTTTTTTACTATAAATTCTAATAAAATATTTTTTTTATTTATTCTTTTTTTTAGTTCATTAATTTCTATTTCCTCTAATTCTTGGTTTGGGTGTTGAATTGGGTTAGAAATTAATTTATTAAGATTTATCCCATTAATTAATAATTCAAATAATATTTTATCTTCAGAAGCCTCATTAAAATATTTTTTAGTTCAATCTATTGCCTCTATTAATTTATTATTTTGTATTATTTTAAAAATAATTTTAATTAAAAATTTTGAAATAAATAATTTTTTATCAATTATAATTAATTCATCACTATTAATAAAAATAGGATCAGCCCCCTTTCATTTCTGATTCCCCAATATTGTTGAAGGATTATCTTGATTTAATAATTTTATTTTAATAACTTGACAAAAAATTACCCCTATTATTTTAATATCTTATTATTTCAATAAAAATTTTTTAATTATTATTATTATTATAAATTCTATTATTGGAGCTATTGGAGGACTTAACCAAACCTCCTTACGTAAATTAATAGCTTTTTCTTCAATTAATAATTTAAGATGAATAATTGTATCTATAATAATTAGAGAAAATCTGTGACTATTTTATTTTATTATTTACTCATTTATAATTAGAATTATATGTTTTTTATTTTATTTAATAAATATATTTTTTATTAATCAATTATTTTTTCTAAATATTAATTATATAATTAAGCTATCATTAACTATTAATTTTTTATCTCTTGGGGGATTGCCCCCATTTATTGGATTTTTTCCTAAATGAATTGTTATTAATTTTTTATTAATAAATAAATTATTTTTTTTAACTTTTATTTTAATTATAATAAGATTAATCATATTATTTTTTTATATTCGAATTTTATATTCTTCATTTATATTTAACTATTTAAAATTAAAATGAATAAAAATTTTTATTAAAAATAAAATAATATATTTTATTAATTTTTTCTCGTTAATTTCTATTTCAGGTATAATTCTAAGAACTTTTTTTTTTTTATAATTACAAGGTTTTAAGTTAAAATAAACTAATAATCTTCAAAATTATTTATAAAGAATATTTCTTTAAGCCTTAATAATAGAATTATACCTTAAAATTTGCAATTTTATATCATACTTTGAATATAAAGCTTAAATAATTTAATAAAAAAGAATTATTTCTTGTTAATAAATTTACAATTTATCGCTTAAATCTCAGCCATTTTATTATTTGCGAAAATGAATTTACTCTACAAATCATAAAGATATTGGAACTTTATATTTTATTTTTGGAATTTGAGCAGGAATAGTAGGTACATCTTTAAGATTATTAATTCGAGCTGAATTAGGAAACCCTGGATCATTAATTGGCGATGATCAAATTTATAATACTATTGTTACAGCTCATGCATTTATTATAATTTTTTTTATGGTTATACCTATTATAATTGGAGGATTTGGTAATTGATTAGTTCCTCTTATATTGGGAGCTCCAGATATAGCTTTCCCACGAATAAATAATATGAGATTTTGATTACTTCCCCCATCATTAACTTTATTAATTTCAAGAAGAATTGTAGAAAATGGAGCAGGAACAGGATGAACAGTTTACCCCCCACTTTCATCTAATATCGCCCATGGTGGTAGTTCTGTTGACTTAGCTATTTTTTCCCTTCATCTAGCAGGAATTTCTTCAATTTTAGGAGCAATTAATTTTATTACTACAATTATTAATATACGAGTTAATGGGTTATCATTTGATCAAATACCTTTATTTGTGTGAGCTGTAGGAATTACTGCTTTATTACTTTTATTATCTTTACCGGTTTTAGCAGGTGCTATCACAATACTCCTTACAGATCGTAATTTAAATACATCATTTTTTGATCCTGCGGGGGGAGGAGACCCAATTCTTTATCAACATTTATTTTGATTTTTTGGACATCCAGAAGTTTATATTTTAATTTTACCAGGATTTGGAATAATTTCCCACATTATTTCTCAAGAAAGAGGAAAAAAGGAAACCTTTGGGTCTTTGGGAATAATTTATGCTATAATAGCAATTGGCTTATTAGGATTTGTTGTATGAGCTCATCACATATTCACCGTAGGCATAGATATTGACACTCGAGCTTATTTCACATCAGCAACAATAATTATTGCAGTACCAACTGGTATTAAAATTTTTAGTTGATTAGCAACATTTCATGGAACTCAAATTAACTATAGTCCTTCAATTTTATGAAGATTAGGGTTTGTTTTTTTATTTACTGTAGGAGGTTTAACAGGAGTAATTCTAGCTAACTCTTCTATTGATGTAGCATTACATGATACATATTATGTAGTAGCTCATTTCCATTATGTTCTTTCTATAGGAGCAGTATTTGCTATTATGGCAGGATTTATTCACTGATATCCATTATTTACAGGATTAACTTTAAATCCATTTTTTTTAAAAATTCAATTTTTTACGATATTTATCGGAGTAAATTTAACTTTTTTTCCCCAACATTTTTTAGGGCTTGCAGGAATACCTCGTCGTTATTCAGATTATCCTGATGCATATATTTCTTGAAACATTGTTTCTTCTTTAGGCTCTTATATTTCTTTATTAGCTGTAATATTAATTTTAATTATTATTTGAGAATCAATAATTAATCAACGAATAATTTTATTTTCATTAAATTTACCCTCTTCTATTGAATGATATCAAAACTTACCACCCGCAGAACATTCATATAATGAACTTCCAATTTTAAGAAATTTCTAATATGGCAGATTATATGTAATGGATTTAAACCCCATTTATAAAGGATTATCCTTTTTTTAGAAATGGCAACATGATCTAATTTAAATTTACAAAATGGTGCATCACCTTTAATAGAACAAATTATTTTCTTTCATGATCATACTTTAATTATTTTAATTATAACTACTATTTTAGTAGGATATTTAATAATAAGTTTATTTTTTAATAAATATATTAATCGATTTTTATTAGAGGGGCAAATAATTGAATTAATTTGAACTATTTTACCAGCTATTACATTAATTTTTATTGCTTTACCTTCTTTACGTTTATTATATTTATTAGATGAACTTAATAACCCTTTAATTACCTTAAAATCTATTGGACATCAATGATATTGAAGCTATGAATATTCAGATTTTAATAATATTGAATTTGACTCCTACATAACCCCTATAAATGAAATAAATAATGATAGCTTTCGACTACTAGATGTTGATAATCGTATTGTTTTACCTATAAATAATCAAATTCGAATTATAGTTACTGCTACAGATGTTATTCACTCTTGAACTATTCCCTCTTTAGGGGTTAAAGTAGATGCTAATCCAGGTCGATTAAATCAAACAAATTTTTTTATTAATCGACCTGGAATTTTTTATGGTCAATGTTCAGAAATTTGTGGGGCAAATCATAGTTTTATACCAATTGTTATTGAAAGAATTTCAATTAAAAATTTTATTAACTGAATTAATAATTATTCATCATTAGATGACTGAAAGCAAGTACTGGTCTCTTAAACCATTTTATAGTAAATTAGCATTTACTTCTAATGAATTTACTTACTAAAAGAATTAGTTAAAAGTTTATAACATAAATATGTCAAATTTAAATTATTATTTTATATAATATTCTTTTATCCCACAAATAATGCCAATTAATTGAATTTTTTCTTTCTTCTTTTTTCTTTTAATTTTTATTATTTTTAATATTATAAATTATTATATTTTTGTTAATAAAAATAATAAAAATATTTTTTTTCTTCAAAAAAAAAATAAAAATTTATTTTGAAAATGATAACAAATCTTTTTTCAATCTTTGACCCTTCTACTAATTTATTATATTTACCTTTAAATTGAATCAGTACTTTTATTGGATTAATATTTATTCCATATTCATTTTGATTAATCCCAAACCGATTTTATTTCTTTTGAAATTTTATTTTAAATAAACTTCATAAAGAATTTAAAATATTATTAAGAAATAATTCAAACGGATCAACTTTTATTTTTATTTCAATATTTACATTTGTATTATTTAATAATTTTTTAGGGTTATTCCCATATATTTTTACCAGAACTAGTCATTTAACTTTATCTCTCTCAATCTCACTACCTTTGTGATTAAGATTTATATTTTATGGCTGAATTAATAATACTCAACATATATTTATTCATATAATCCCCCAAGGAACCCCTGGTATTTTAATACCTTTTATAGTATTAATTGAAACTATTAGTAATATTATCCGACCTGGAACTTTAGCAGTCCGATTAACAGCTAATATAATTGCTGGTCATTTACTTATAACTTTATTAAGAGGAACTGGTCCAAACATACCTTTTTATTTTGTAATACTTTTAGTTATTATTCAAATTTTATTATTAATTTTAGAATCTGCTGTAGCTATTATTCAATCTTATGTTATTGCTATTCTTAGAACATTATATTCTAGAGAAGTAAATTAATGAAAAATACTTTTAATCACCCTTATCATTTAGTTGATTATAGCCCCTGACCTTTAACTGGAGCTATTGGAGTTTTAACTTTAGTTACAGGAATAGTAAAATGATTCCATAATTTTAATATAAATTTATTAATTCTTGGTTATTTTATTGTTATTTTAACTATATATCAATGATGACGAGATGTATGTCGAGAAGGAACTTTCCAAGGTAAACATACTATTTTAGTAACAAAAGGATTACGGTGAGGAATAATTTTATTTATTGTCTCTGAAATTTTTTTTTTTCTTTCCTTTTTTTGGGCATTTTTTCATAGAAGATTATCTCCTAATATCGAAATTGGTGCTATATGACCTCCATCAGGAATCAATCCTTTTAATCCATTTCAAATTCCTTTATTAAATACTATTATTTTAATTACATCAGGAATTACTGTAACATGAGCTCATCATTCCATTATAGAAAATAATCATTCTCAAATAACTCAAGGACTTTTTTTTACAATTATATTAGGAATTTATTTTACTATTTTACAAGCTTATGAATATTTTGAAGCACCTTTTTCTATTGCAGATAGAATTTATGGATCAACTTTTTTTATAGCAACAGGATTCCATGGATTACATGTTATTATCGGAACAATATTTTTATTAATCTGTTTTATTCGCCATATTAACTACCATTTTTCTAATAATCATCATTTTGGATTTGAAGCAGCAGCTTGATACTGACATTTTGTAGATGTAGTTTGATTATTCCTATATATTTCTATCTATTGATGAGGAAATTAATTATTTATATAATATATTTAGTATATTTGACTTCCAATCAAAAAGTTTAATTATTTTTAATATAAATAATCCTATTAATTATATACCTTTCAATTTTTATTATACTAATTTCTAACATTATAATATTTTTATCTATTATTATTTCAAAAAAATCATTTTCAGACCGAGAAAAATGTTCACCCTTTGAATGTGGATTTGACCCTAAATCATCAGCTCGAATTCCTTTTTCCCTTCACTTTTTTTTAATCACAGTAATTTTTTTAATTTTTGATGTAGAAATTGCATTAATTTTTCCAATTATTAATTTATTTAAATTAACAAATTTTATTATTTGATCTAAAATTAGTTTTTTTTTTATCTTAATTTTATTATTAGGGCTATTCCATGAATGAAATCAAAACATACTTAATTGAACTAATTAATTTAATTTAGGATTATAGTTTATTTATAAAACATTTGATTTGCATTCAAAAAATATTGAATTTTCAATTTATCTTAAATAAGAAGCAATTATGCATTTAATTTCGACTTAAAAGATAGAGTTATATAAACTCCTTATTTACTTAATTGAAACCAAAATAGAGGTATATCACTGTTAATGATATTATTGAATAAAAATTCCAATTAAAATTTGAAATATAAAGTTTAAAATTAAGCTGCTAACTTAATTTTTAGTGGTTTAATTCCATTAATATTTCTATATATATATATATATATATATAATTTATATAGTTTATTTAAAACATTACATTTTCATTGTAAAAATAAAAATATTATTTTTTATAAATATTTAAAGATTAAAACAATCTCCCTAATATCTTCAATATTATACTCTAATCATAAGCTATTTAAATTATATCATAATTAATATTATAAAATATATTATTATCCATAAAACAAATCTAAATAAATAAATTTTATAATTATTTATTTGCAATAAATTATAAAAAACTGAATATTTTTTTAAAATTTTAAATATTCCCTGTCCTCTATATATTTCTCTTCATCCTATATCAATATTTTTTAACATAACTTGACCAATATTTAAAAAATAATAATTTAACCCATAAGTTGATAAACTAGGCATAAACCACATCATAGCTAAAAAATTTCTTGCTTCATAGCTAAAAAGAAATTTATTAATTGAATAAATATTTATATTTCTAATTAAATAACCTATAATTACCCCTATAATTCTTACATAAATTACTATTATTTTTAAATTTAATGGTAAATAAATCATATAAGGATAAGGAAAAATCATTCATATCAATAAACTTCCACTAATAATTCTTATAAATAATAATATAAATATACTTTTTAATATTGTAAAATCCTCATCATATAAATTATAAATAGATAATAAATTAAAATTATTAATTATTAAATATATCGTTAAACGAAAACTATAAAATATAGTTAAGCCTGTAGAAACATAATATAATAAAAAAATAAAAAAATTTAAATTTCTTAAACTCACCATTTCTAAAATTAAATCTTTTGAATAAAATCCAGCTAAAAATGGAATACCACATAATGCTATATTAGAAATATTTATACATAAAGCAGTTAAAGGAATAAAATTACCAATACCCCCCATAAATCGAATATCTTGAATATCTATTATTATATGAATAATTACCCCAGCACATATAAACAATAAAGCTTTAAATATAGCATGAGTTAAAAGATGGAAAAAAGCTAAATCAGGTATCCCCATTCTTAAGATTCTTATTATTAAACCTAATTGTCTTAAAGTAGATAAAGCAATAATTTTTTTTAAATCAAACTCATAATTAGCAGAAATTCCTGCTATAAATATTGTAAGACCAGATAATAATATTAAAATTTTCATAAACATTATATCAATTAATAATAAATTAAATCGAATTAATAAATAAACCCCTGCAGTTACTAATGTTGAAGAATGCACTAATGCCGAAACTGGGGTTGGGGCTGCTATAGCCGCAGGTAATCAAGATCTAAAAGGAATTTGAGCTCTTTTAGTTATAGCTGCAATAATAATTATAGAACTGATTATAAATATTACATAATCATTTTTTATAAAATTTAAATAAAATAAATAATTTCAACTACCATAATTTATTATTCAAGAAATAACTATTAAAATAAAAACATCCCCAATACGATTCGATAAAGCAGTTAATATACCAGCATTATAAGACTTAATATTTTGATAATAAATAACTAAACAATAAGATACCAATCCTAAACCATCTCACCCTAATAAAATTCTAATAATATTAGGACTAATAATTAATAAAATCATAGAAAATACAAATAATAAGACTAAAATAATAAATCGACTTAAATTTAATTCAGAACTTATATATCTTTTTCTATAAAAAATTACCACTGAAGAAATTAATAAAACAAATATTATAAATAATAATGATATTCAATCTAATAAAATTCTTATTACAATTCTTATAGATCTAAAAGAAATTAACTCCCACTCTAAAAAAATTACCATATTATTTATAATAAAATAAACTATTATAAAAAAATTTAATATTCTTAATATAAATAAAAAAAAAAATCTAATAAAACAAATTGAATTTTTAAAAATAATTTAAAATGATATTTTATCACATTTTTGACACCACAAATCAATATTTTTATTAAATTATTTAAATTAAAATCAAATTATTACATAATCAATTTTTATAACTAAAATATTTAAAGGAAATCAATGTAATATTAATAATAAATATTCACGAGATAAGCCAGTATAAAATCTATAAATTCCTGAATAATATTTTCCATGTTGAATATATGAATATAAATATAATCTATAGCCCGCTCTAAAAAAAGAAATCAATATTAATATTAATATAGAAATTCAAGATCATCTTAATAATCTATTAATTAATCTAATTTCACCTATTAAATTTAAAGATGGGGGAGCTGCTATATTAGAAGATATAATTAAAAATCACCATAATCTTATAGAAGGCATAAAGTTTATTATACCCTTATTAATATATAATCTTCGACTATGTAAACGTTCATAATTAATATTAGCTAAACAAAATATACCAGACGAACATAAACCATGACCAATTATTAAAATATAAGAACCAATAAATCCCCAATAATTTATAGTTATAATTCCCCCAATTACTATTCTTATATGAGCTACCGAAGAATAAGCAATTAAAGATTTAATATCTACTTGACAAAAACATTTTAATCTAATATAAAATCCCCCAACTAAACTAATTCTAACTCAAATAATATTATATTTCAACCCAATTTCTTGCAATAAAATTATTACACGAATTAAACCATAACCTCCTAATTTTAATATAATACCCGCTAAAATTATTGAACCTGAAACAGGAGCTTCTACATGAGCTTTTGGTAATCATAAATGAACAAAATATATAGGTATTTTCACTAAAAAAGCCATAATTATAGAAAAATATAATAAATAAAACTCAAAATTAAAAAATTTTAAAAAATAAATTATAATGTAATTTACTTCATTAAAAATATAAAAAATTCCTAATAACAAAGGTAAAGAAACAAATAAAGTATAAAATAATAAATATATACCAGCTTGAATCCGTTCAGGCTGATACCCCCAACCAACAATTAATATTAAGGTTGGAATTAATCTACCTTCAAAAAATAAATAAAACATAAATAAATTTATTACTCTAAAAGTTAAATATAATATAATTAATAAAAAAATAACATTAAATAAAAAAAAATTTAAATAATAATTTTGCTTATACAAATTTTCTCTCGCTATAATTATTAAAATACAAATTCAAACTCTTAATAAAATTAAACCATAAGATAAAATATCACAAGAATATATATATCTTAAATTAGAATAATTTTCAATATTTAATGTTAAATTTATAAATAAAAATATTATTAAAAATATAATTATTTGAACCATTCAATATATATTAAAATTAAAACATAAAGGAATTATAAAAATTATTATAAAAAAAAATTTTATCATTATAATAAATTAAAACTTTGAAAATAATCATTACCATGAGTACGAATTATAGAAACTAAAATAGAAAGACCTAATGCACCTTCACAAACAGAAAACACTAAAAATACTATTAATATATACATATCGTATTCAATATAACTAAATAATATAACAAAAAAAAAAAAAATTCTTAAAACAATAAATTCTAATCTTAATAAAACAATTAATAAATGCTTATGTTTAGAAACAAAAATTATATTACCTAAAATAAATATAAATATAACTAAAATTAATATATTTATTATAATTATCATTAGTTTTTATAGTTTAATTTAAAACATTGGTCTTGTAAATCAAAAATAAGAATATTTTTTTAAAAACATCAAAGAAAAAGATAAGTCTTTATCTATAATCTCCAAAATTATTATTTTTATTAAACTACTCTTTGAAATTTTAAAAATTTTTTTTTCATTATTAATTATTTTATTTTCATTTTTTATATTATTTTTATCCCATCCATTATCAATAGGATTAATAATTCTAATTCAAACAATATTAACATGCTTAATCTCAAGAATTATAATATCAACTTATTGATTTTCATATATTTTATTTTTAACTTTCTTAGGAGGTTTATTAGTATTATTTATTTATGTATCTAGAATTGCATCAAATGAAATATTTTCAATTTCTTTTAACATAAAAATAACTTTTTTTATATCAATTTTTTTTATCTTAATTTTCAGAATATTATTATTAAATAATTTAAATTGATTAAATTTTAATATTAATAATTTAGAAATAAATAATTTATTTAATATATTTTTATTTTTTAATAATGAAAATAAAATTAACTTATCTAAATTATATAATAATCAAACATTTTTAATTATAATAATAATAATTATTTATTTATTTATTACCTTAATTGCAATAGTAAAAATTACTAATATTTTTTATGGGCCATTACGATCTTCTCTTAACTAATGATAAACATTTATAAGCCAATTCGAAAAAATCACCCAATCATTAAAATTATTAATGGATCATTAATTGATTTACCTACACCTTCAAATATTTCTTCCTTATGAAATTTTGGATCTTTATTAGCTATATGTTTAATAATTCAAATTATTACAGGATTATTTTTAACAATATATTATACTGCAAATATTGAATTAGCTTTTTATAGAGTAAATTATATTTGCCGTAATGTAAATTACGGATGATTAATTCGCACTCTTCATGCAAATGGTGCATCTTTTTTTTTTATTTGCATTTATATTCACATTGGTCGAGGAATTTATTATGAATCATTTAATTTTAAATATACATGAATAGTAGGAGTCATTATTCTTTTTCTTCTTATAGCAACAGCTTTTATAGGATATGTTTTACCTTGGGGTCAAATATCTTTTTGAGGAGCAACTGTCATTACTAATTTATTATCCGCTATTCCATATTTAGGAACAATATTGGTAAATTGAATTTGAGGGGGATTTGCTATTGACAATGCCACATTAACTCGATTTTATACATTTCATTTTATTTTACCTTTTATTGTTTTAATAATAACTATAATCCATTTATTATTTTTACATCAAACTGGATCGAATAACCCATTAGGTATTAATAGAAACTTAGATAAAATCCCATTCCATCCATTTTTTACTTTTAAAGATATAATTGGTTTTATTTTAATTTTATTTATATTAATTTTATTAACATTAACTAACCCCTACTTATTAGGAGACCCTGATAATTTTATCCCGGCTAATCCATTAGTAACCCCAATTCATATTCAACCAGAATGATATTTTTTATTTGCATACGCTATTTTACGATCAATTCCTAATAAACTTGGGGGAGTAATTGCATTAGTACTGTCAATTTTAATTTTAATTATTTTACCTATAACTTTTTTTAAAAAAATACAAGGAATTCAATTCTACCCCATTAACCAAATTTTATTTTGAATAATAGTAACAACAATTATCTTACTAACATGAATTGGAGCTCGACCTGTAGAAGACCCCTATATTATTACAGGACAAATTTTAACAGTCTTATATTTTTCTTACTATATTATTAACCCATTAATTAGAATCTATTGAGATAATTTAATTTTTAATTAATTAATGAGCTTGTTAAAGCATTTGTTTTGAAAACTTAAGAAAGAATAAAAAATTCTATTAATTTATACTAAATATACCTACAATAAAAAAATTTTTAATCCTATATAAAATATTAAAAAATTTAATGATAAAGGTAAATAAATTTTTCAAGCTAAATATATTAATTTATCATAACGATATCGAGGTAAAGTACCTCGAACTCAAATAAATAAAAAAGAAATTAATCTTAATTTTAAATAAAAAAAAAAATTAAATCTATACCCCCCTAAATATAATAAAACAAATAATAATCTTATAAATAAAATACTTGAATATTCAGCTAAAAAAATTAAAGCAAACCCCCCACTTCTATATTCAACATTAAACCCAGAAACTAATTCTCTTTCACCTTCTGCAAAATCAAATGGAGTTCGATTAGTTTCTGCTAATCTAGATGAAAATCAACACATTCTTAAAGGAAATATCAAAAATAAAAATCAAACTAAATTTTGATAATAACTAAAAATTAACATATTAAAATCTATAATTATAATAATTCTAGATATTAAAATTAATGCTAATCTAACTTCATAAGAAATAGTTTGAGCTACAGCTCGTAAACCCCCTAATAAAGCATAATTTGAATTAGAAGATCAACCAGCAATTATTACTGTATAAACTCCTACACTAGTACAACATAAAAAAAATAAAATTCCTAAATTAAAACTAATTAAATTAAAATAATAAGGAATTATTATTCAAATTATTAATGATAAAATAAATCTAATTACAGGAGAAAAATAATAAGATAAATAGTTTGAAAAACTCGGATAAATTTGTTCTTTAGTAAATAATTTAATAGCATCAGAAAAAGGCTGTAAAATGCCTATTACACCAACTTTATTAGGACCTTTACGAATTTGAATATAACCCAATACTTTTCGCTCTAATAAAGTTAAAAAAGCAACTCCAATTAAAACCCCTAAAATTAAAATCAATAAACCTAAAAAAATTAAAATTAAATCAACTATTATCATTTACTATCTATATAAATAATTTTATATATTTATGATTTCTAAAACCATCACACTTTTCTGCCAAAATAGCCCATATAAATAAATTAATAAAATTCAATAATTTAAATTTAATTTAAATATTTATTCCTTTCGTACTAAAATATTTTATTTATTTAAAGATAGAAACCAACCTGGCTCACACCGGTTTGAACTCAGATCATGTAAGATTTTAATGATCGAACAGATCAAAAATTTAAACTTTTGCACCTAAATTTTATCTTAATCCAACATCGAGGTCGCAAACTTTTTTTCTTATTTGAACTAAAAAAAAAAATTACGCTGTTATCCCTAAGGTAATTTTTTCTACTAATCAAAATAATTTTGGATCAAATATTCACTTACATGTGTTTATAATATAAAAAAGTTTTTCTTATTTTTCTATCACCCCAACAAAATAAATTTATTAATTTCAATTATTATTTATATACATAATTTTAATTATTTAAATTTATTAAACTCTATAGGGTCTTCTCGTCTTTTAAATTTATTTTGACTTTTTAATCAAAAAATTAAATTATTTTCATAAAATTGAGACAGTTCATATTTCATCCAATCTTTCATACAAGTCACCAATTAAGAGACTATTGATTATGCTACCTTTGTACAGTCAATATACTGCAGCCCTTTAATATTTCATCAGTGGGCAGATTAGACTTTAAATTATTTTCAAAAAGACATGTTTTTGATAAACAAGTGAATATGTATATTTGCCGAATTACTTAAAATTAATTTTATTAAATATTAATTTTATTTTTTTTTATTAAATACTAATTTTATCATTATAATTATTTTTATTTAATTAAAAAATATTTTCCTATAAAAAATTAAATTTTTAAAAAATTTTATAATAATTAAAATTAATTTATAATAAATTAAAAATTATAAACAATATAAATCTTAAAAATTTTAATTTTATTTAATAAAAATTATAAAAATTTAATTTAAAGCTTATCCCTTAAAATATAATTTTTTTTTTGTAATAAATTAATTAATTAATTTATTATAAAAAAAAAATAAAATTAAATTTTTTTCTAAAAAAACTAGATATATTTAAAAACGATTAACATTTCATTTCAAATTGATTATTTAAAATATTTATGCAACAATAACTTTTATAATCAACTATCTCTTTTAAATTCGAGATATAATTTAATCAAATTTTATTATTAATAAACTCTGATACACAAGATACAACAAATAAAATTTACTTTTAATAAAATTTTTTTCACACATTATTTCAAACTTCTTTCACAATACTACTTCACTATAAATTTTATAATTTTTTTTTTATTAATACTAAAACCCCCATTATAATATTAAAATTATTTTTATTATTTATAAAATTATTAATTTTTCCCCCTCAAATTAATTAAATAAATTTAATATCATTTCAATGTAAATGAAATACTTTTTCAAGCTCTAATTTGTTATTTCTAGAAACACTTTCCAGTACCTCTACTTTGTTACGACTTATTCCAATTTATTTATGAAAGCGACGGGCAATATGTACATATCTTAATTTTTAATCATTTTAATAAATTAAATAAAATTACATTTAAATCCACCCTCAATTAATTTTTTCAAATTAATATTAGTTATTAAATAAATTTATTGTAATCCATTATATTCTTAATTATAATCTGCATCTTGATCTGATTTAATTTTTTTTTTAAATTTTTAAATATTAATTATTATTTAAAAATATTTTTATAACAACGATATACAAAATAATAAATTAAGTAAATTTATTCGTGGATTATCAATTATTAAACAGATTCCTCTAAATGAACTAAAATACCGCCAAATTATTTAAGTTTCAATAAACAATTACTTAATATTTTAGTATTATTAATTTAAGTTTTTAATAATAGGGTATCTAATCCTAGTTTATTTATAAAATTTATTAAATTATAATTTATAAATTAATTTGAACTAAATTAAAATTTCACTTAATAATTTAATATTTAATTAATACTTAAAAATTATTTATTAATTACTAATAAAATTCAATTTAATTTTTGTTTAACCGCAACTGCTGGCACAAAATTTGTTATTAATTTAAATATTACTAAATCTTAATTTCTTAAATTTTTAATATTAATTACTATATTTTAAAATTTAATTATTATTAAAATAATTAAAAATCACTACTAAAATTTATATGCAAAATAAACTTATAATAAAATCTTTAAACCATAAAAAATTTATTTAATAGTAATTTTTTTAGCATAGTTTTTTTTTTTTTTTTTATATATAAAATTTAATATAAATTATTAAATTTTAATTATTTATTTTTTCTTTCTTCTTTATAATATTTATATTAAAAATTAAAATAAAAATTAAATCAATATATATTCAATTAAATAAATAATTAATTATTAATATTAATAATAAATAAATATATTTAATTTATTATTAATGTTAATAATTTATTTAAATATTTATTAAAATTTAATTATATTAATAAATTAAATATTTAATATATATATATATATATATATATAAACCATACCTAATTTTTTTTCTATAAATATAAAAT